GTTCGATCACTTTTCAGTCATTCATTGAATGATAAATCACTACAAGTGAAGGAGATACACGATTTAAATAACGAAAGATCCAATATTTAAAAATTGTATCTAAAATGACTGGAAAAGTAGAAACAAGACCGGATATAATTTGATCATTATGAGCAAATCCAAAATCTTTGTAGACAGAGCCAATCATTAATTCCCAACCGTGGGGCGAATGGAATCCTATACATAAATCAGTTAATAAAAGAATAGAAAAAGCTTTTATTGTGTCGCTTAAGTTGTATAGGAATTCTTGAAACCAAGAGTTAAGAATAACAAGTTCTTCATTACCTAGAATAGAATAACCACTTAGAATACCGAAACAGATTATATTTGTCGAGAAGTGTAAAATTGTATGGATGCGATCCTCGTTGTGCATCTTGATCAATTGGATCGTTTCTTTGTAGATTTCGATGCGAGGCTTTTGTAAATGTGTTTCCGGGTATTCCTTTATCATTTCGTCCAAACGTAAGAGTTCCTCTAAGTCTATGAATTCTTTTAGAATACTCTTTTCTTGAATATCATTCAAAAAAATTTCGGATTGCCTAGTATTCCACCAATTAGTAAACCAAGATTCCAGACTTTTATTAAATGAGAGAGAGATCCACCAAGGCAAAAATACTATAGATGCAAGATATAGAAGGGAAATTAATACTTTCTTTTTTGCCATTTTTTCGTCTGTGAATTTTAAAATTTTTAATGAACGCACCTCATTCGTCGACTCTATATGATACTAATATTTCTATCAAGCATAAGTTCTATTACAAATCAAGCATAAGTTCTATTACAAGTCATCGATGTATTTCCGGATTTTTTTGTGATTCAGTACAGCGGTTAGTCCTTGAATTTAGAAAGAATATAGAATAAGAAAGAGCCCTCTTCAAATTAATAGTAGTCAGATTTCGAGACGAAAGAACTCCCGTTCTATCAAAATATCAAATATTTAGAAAAAAAAATTATTTACTTTATGATTTATGATGAAATGTTTTGTTTTGATATATGATGAATCTATCATTTAGATTTGTTACTGAATTGAGTTAAGTGGATTTACATACGCATAAAAAAAATTGTGGACATAAACAATTTAGTTTTAGAATTGTTTCATATACGTTTGCTTTGGCTCGAGTAAGCGTTCTGAAGAAACTTCAGTTAAGTTATGCTATAGAAAAAAAGATGATTCTTGAGTTTTTTATCTCTTGCAAAGTATTCATTCTTCAGTTCCTTTTTTCAAAATACTTCAATTGGTACACGCAAGAAATAGGCCAATTCAGCAGCTTTTTGCTCAATCTCTCGTGGAGTAAAATTCTCATCAGTACGAGTCAAGGGAATGGCTCCTTGTCCTTTTATTTCCATATAAAGGACACGACGAGCATAAATACCCTCTTTAATTTCTATTCTGATGGACTGAATGTCTTTCATAAGGAATCGGAGGAATATGCGACGATTTTTTCCAGGAAATCCCCAACGAAAAATACACACTATGCCCTCTTTTATATCGAATCGATCATAACCACTACCTACATTCCACGAAATTGTGCACCACAAATAGGAGCTAATAAAAAGACCTGCGATCCCATAGAAAGACATCACGATACCTTGTGGAAAAAAAATTATTTGCTGAGAAGGAAATAAAGATATAAAATTCCTACCAAAATAACTGGACGTTCCAACCAATAAAAACCCTAATGAACCTAAAAAAAGAATAAAGGCCCAACAGAAATTACTTGTTTTTCGAGACCCCGCTATAAGTTCTACCCATATACGTTCTGATCGCCAACTCATACTCTAACTAGACCTAGTTGCATTTTATTGGAATTGGTAGAATAACAAAAATAATTTTTTTTTTACTTTTTTTTGTTTCCGAAGTAACTCTCATCAACCAGCACTATTATGATGTGAACCTTTAGGGATAATTCATCGAATTTCTTAGATCCAAACTAAAATAATAACATCCCTTTCATATGATTTCCTAATACATATAGATATATTGACTTTACATTTCAGAAATTCTCCCCGATCCCGATCTATTTGAAAATAGTTATAATTCATTTATCATGTTTACACATACATAAGAGCTTATGCCCGAAGGAAGCCGCATATTATACCATATTTTACTAAATAGATATCCGTGTTATGATCCAAGTAAGTCTTGAAAAAAAAATATATATATATAAGATTTGTCCTTGTTGTATCTAAAAAATCTTGTTTTTTTGAACATAAAGAGATAAAGAAGCCATTGCAATTGCCGGAAATACTAAGCCCACTAAAGGCACAAAAATGGAGGGGAGACTGTTGAGAGTTATCATAGAATGGGTACCTCGATTTAATATTTGTACCTGTTATTTATTGTTATATTTATTGTTTTATATTTGAACCTTATATTGTTATAAAGATATCTTATAATTCATATATAATTGTTATATTATACTAAGTATACCTAAGTGAGTATATATATACTTAATAGGGA